ATATTCCAAGGCTTTCGTATGCTCTCCATTACTTGTATGGATAAGACCTATATTATAGAGTATATAACTTCGATCATAAGGATCAATTTCTAGTCGCATAGCTTCATAATAATTCTGTAAAGCTTCTGCATAATTTCCTTCGGATTGAGCTGACATCCGTTACGGTCGCCATTCAATTAAAATAAAAGAATCTCCGTTCCAGAACCGTACGTGAGATTTTCACCTCATACGGCTCCTCCCTTATGCGCATAAGGAGAATATACATGAAATCAAAAAGATGAAAATATTCTCATTATAGACTGAGCAGGGCTAGTGTTTTTACAAGAAATATCTAGCAAACCTTCCTGCAAGAGATCTTTTCTTAACATCAAGACTAGATAGAAATGAGAACTCGAGCAATTTCTTTGTTTTCAACGCCTCCTAATTTCCAGGAATTAGTCACTTCAAACAACCTTCGATGGTTATATTGGTATCCAAAGTACGAACGAGATGGATGTTTGTTGTCCCAACCATTCTTTTAGTCCCGAGCCCAATAAAATAAGGAAAGGGGTCATTTCTAACAAAGTTTTTGTGTTGTTGATTCCTAAGTGTAGTGCTTCTTCCCTTATGCTGTCCGTTGGTACTAGTGGAGTAGGATTGTCCCATAGAACCTTTAGGTCTAACCTTTCGCTCAATACTAGAATCGAAAATTGAAACATAGAATCTGAGGTTGCATTAATCGAGGATACACGACAGAAGGAATTGTTCTATTTCCAAACTTCACCTTCAACAAGCGTAGATTTCTTTCAAAAATTTTCCCGAATCACGTGTCTTTCTCGTAAGACCGAGAGAAATTCAATAAAATAAAAAAAGAATCAAATCACACCATCTCTGTAATAGGTAAATGCCTCCTTTTCTCCTGAAGTTGTCGGAATTATTTGCAATAAGATATTGGCTACAATTGAAAAGGTCTTATCAATAAAATTTCCATTTATCCGCGATCTAGGCATAGCCAGTAATCCATTTTCAAATTTTTCTCATTCCTTCTCGTAGGAAAATGATCCCACAAAGAAAAGAATTATACAGTACAAAATAACATAAAAATAGATTGATTTGCAAAAAAAAAATTATGGGCTTTCTATTTCAATTATTCTTTTTTGACAGGAATCAATAAGAAATAGTCCAACCCGGTTCGATTTCATGCTAATCCTAATGTAGTAGTATACCAACGAAGCGAACTATTCTGATTTCATTGAAGTTACAGATTCAAATAACTCAAGAAATTTTGGTTGAATTATGATACAAAGAGGAAAAATAATTCTATGATGAAAATAGAAAAACCACCTCTTTATTTATCTTATGTACATAGCAGGTATACAATCCACTATACAAAATGTTTTATCAATCTAGAATAGAGGGGTGAGGGAAGGGATTTGTTGTTGAGAACTCTAAAGCCGAAAATAAATTTGAAAATTTGTAAGGTATGGAATCGTAGTCTATATAGAATTATGATAGAAAGGCATCCATTAACCCTAGTCTAAAAAATCTAGACCTATCAATCGGTTGATTCGTTCTAATTCATTGATTTAATCGAGTCGAATATAGTAGGAGTCGTTTTTGCAAACATGAACCCCCCTTTTTTCTAAAAAAAAAAAAAAAAATGAGTAAGAAAATAATTATCTTGGGGCCCCGAAAGATCTTTTTTTACTTTGATGAAAAATTTTCTATTTTTATTTTACAAATAAAATAATATATTATAGTTAAAATAGATTGGTCATATCCATCCAATAATCTAGAATCGAATAGGAAGAACTCACTATTCACTGGGTTTTTGATTCATAATCATTATGTAGGAGAGATGGCCGAGTGGTTCAAGGCGTAGCATTGGAACTGCTATGTAGGCTTTTGTTTACCGAGGGTTCGAATCCCTCTCTTTCCGCACCCTCACTTAATAGATCTAGATCCGTTTTATTAAAAATACCGAGCAACGGAGACCTTTATTCCACCAGTTAAACCTTTCATTGATCGTTGATATAGATTCTCTATTCCCAATTGCCGCAACTAGGAAGAATACCGGAAAGAATATGAAAATAGCCCCTCTGACTATGATACATAAATGAGATAAAATCGGAATCAAAGCCGTATTTTGCTTACTTAACCTTAGGTTAATTTGATAAAAGGGAATAAAATTGCCTGAACCTCTGCTATTTTATATTTTATTTGAGTTTAGGTTTAATTAAGTTTGACGAGAATAATACTCTACGACTAGCAATTCATTTATTTTTAAACCGACCCATTTACTGTCTATTATTTGATTGACTAGTCCTTTATATTGGACTGGGTGAAGAGTCAAATGGTTTGGCACTTCCGCCTGAGGGGAAGAGTTGAGAGAATTTTGAATCAGAGTTCTGGATTTTTGTTTATCTTTCGCCATAATAATATCTCGGGGTTTACAGCGATAACTTGGTATATCTACTATACGCCCATTCACTAAAATATGCCTATGGTTAACTAATTGGCGGGCTGCGGGAATAGTCGAAGCCATACCCAACCGAAAAAGGATGTTATCCAAACGCATTTCAAGTAATTGTAGTAAAACTTGACCTGTTGACCCCTTGGCTTTTCCGGCGATATGAACGTATTTAAGTAATTGTCGTTCTGTAAGACCATAATGAAAACGCAATTTTTGTTTTTCTTCTAGGCGAATACGATATTGAGATTTTTTCCCGGAACGCGATTGGTTTCTAAGATCACTCCCGGCTTTAGGCCTTTTATTAGTTAGTCCTGGTAAAGCCCCCAGGCGGCGTATTTTTTTGAAACGAGGTCCTCGGTAACGAGACATAAAATAAAGACTCCTTAATTCTTATTAAGAATTCATTTCATTCTTTTTTTTTTATTTTACAGAATAAATCAAAACTCAAACTGAACTAAATGAAGCGAAGTTTGCTGAAGTAGTCTACTTGTACTATTACTATACAGAAGAATGAGATAAATTGAATAAATAGTCAAACTTTCTATTATTAATTATTATATATAAATATATAATAATAGAAGATATAAGATCCTTTTCCTGGCATAGGCAGGAGTTCCTCCTATAATTTATTAAATTATAAATTCATTAATTTTGGAAAGAGGGGAAGAAACTTTTCAATATTCTTTGATTTCAAAGAAAGATTCTCGGTTTTTCAAAACAAAAATGGAATAAAAAAATGAAAAATATAAAAAAGCCAGCTATCGGAATCGAACCGATGACCATCGCATTACAAATGCGATGCTCTAACCTCTGAGCTAAGCGGGCCCGCATTATAGTAATAGAAATTTCCTATGCATAGCATAGGAATTCAAGACACTATTAAGTATAGTGTCTCTAGAAATATAGAAAAGAACAGAATCCACAATTACCAATAAATATTGGATATTATAGAACAGAACGATTTCTATATTCTATAGCGATATAAAATTTTGATTTCTTTATCACAATTTTAAATTAGAATAGAATAATATTCGACAGTCAATCTTAAATATTTTTAGATAGTTAAACTTTTTTTATTTTGAATTCAGATGATATTTGAAATTCTTTTTGTTACACTTCTATATTTTCTATCCTACAATATTTCGCTAAATTTCTTCCTAATTTGGTTGATTAATTATAACTAATCCAACATTCCTCGGCTTTCATTCGTCAAAGGAAAGGGGAAGTTAAGAAAAAAAAAAAAGAATTGACCCTTTAAGTATCCCAACTGCAGGGGAAAAATGGCATGAAGAGAAAGATATATAAAGGATATATATCAATCTATATTGAATTGCCGATACAGAAATGATAAAATCCAATTTGATTGAATCAAATATGGGTTTACTATAGGAAAGAAAAAAATACTTTTTTGAGATAGTAATCGCTATCTAATAAATTCAAAGGTTCCAGTATAAATTATAAATGAAAAAGGAATAATCTAATTATTATAATAAAAATAATAAAATTTGAATTTCAAAACAAAAGACAAAAAGAAGGGGGATATGGCGAAATCGGTAGACGCTACGGACTTAATTGGATTGAGCCTTGGTATGGAAACTTACTAAGTGATAACTTTCAAATTCAGAGAAACCCCGGAATTAATAAAAATGGGCAATCCTGAGCCAAATCCTGTTTTCTCAAAACAAAGGTTCAAAAAACGACAAAAAAGGATAGGTGCAGAGACTCAATGGAAGCTGTTCTAACGAATGGAGTTGGCTGCGCCGGTAGAGGAATCTTTCCATAGAAATTTTAGAAAGGATGAAGGATAAACGCATCTATTGAATACTATATCAAATTTTTAATGTTGGCCCGAATCTGTTTTTTTAATATTTAATATGAAAATAAAAAAAAAAATAAGTGTGAATTTATTTCACGTTGAAGAAAAAATAGAATATTCATCAACTCATTCACTCCATAGTCCGGTAGATCTTTTAAAGAACTCATTAATCGGACGAGAATAAAGATAGAGTCCCGTTCTACATGCTACATGTCAATACCGGCAACAATGAAATTTATAGTAAGAGGAAAATCCGTCGACTTTAAAAATCGTGAGGGTTCAAGTCCCTCTATCCCCAAAAAGCCTATTTGACCCCTAAAATATTTGAACTACCCCCCTTTTTCATTAGCGGTTCCAAATTCCCTTATCCTTCTAATTCTTTGACAAGCTTATTTTGGCGTAAATGACTGACTTTCTTTTATCACATGTGATATAGAATACACATTGCAAATGAAGCAAGGAATGCCGATATGAATGAATAGCGTTGAAATTACAGGACTTGGAGAAAACTTTGTAATCCCCCCCGTGTCCTTTTAATTGACATCGACTCCAGTCATCTAATAAAATGAGGGTGGGATGCTACATTGGAAATGGTCGGGATAGCTCAGCTGGTAGAGCAGAGGACTGAAAATCCTCGTGTCACCAGTTCAAATCTGGTTCCTGACACATGGTTAAATTTTTATTTTTAAATCTTTAATTTAAAAATAAAAATTAATTGATATGAAGAGAGAT